GGGTGTCTAGAACAACTGAATCAAGAGGATTCCCTTAGATTATGGGGTTACTGATTCAAAGCTCTCATGAGGGGAGTAACTTAAGAGTTCTAATTCCCGTTCCTATTTTTAGTGTTCTTTACACTTCGTTAGCTAACTAAGTTGTTGATCCTCGCGTGAGGAGGGGACCTATGCGATCTCGTTCTTCTTTACAGGTTCAGTCGGATAAACAGAATGTCCGAGTAAGGCCGTGAGATGGGAGACTTCGAGAGGATCACCAGTCCTCTGCCACTATTTCCTTACGATTCTGTTAGTGAGTTCCGTCCCGCAAGAAGCCACCATAGGGGCTTTAATGCGACTCCTATGACTACTCAATCGATTAGCGGGAAGAGTTTTTATCCGGAAGGATAAAGTGCCCTAGAATATCCTGGAGTACTTGTCCTCATGGACCCATTAGCAGTGGGAAATCCATGGGCGTCGTACTGCATTTAACCCACTTGAATCGGGAAGAATATACTGTACGTTTCTCCGACGGCCGAGATGAAGTATATGCCTAATAGCATTTCTATCTATCAATTTATGGTCAAAACCCCCTGAGAGGTAAACTTTCAGAACACGACATTCTTACCCGTAAGGAATTGAACCATAAAAGGCTTCTCCGGCGGTAAGATTTTATATTCGAATACATATATTATGTATACGTTTTATATATATTCGAAAAAATATATTCTCTTTTATACTATATAGTATATCACCTATACGTATGGAATGCAATATATTACGCTTTGTCAACCGGAAGAAAGTGACTCGGGGCGTTGTCAACTTCGTTTCTGCGAGGAATGATAATGCATAAAACCCAATCTTCGATTCCCTTATGACACCCCATTACGTTTTCAAGGGCTTTAAACGGGCTTCTTTTGAGTTCCATTCTACTCGTGTAGACTTAATATGCTATTAATTTCATAGCTTTCATAGGGTTGCAACAAGCACCGATCTTTAGGGCGGCTTTCTATGAATAATTCCTCTTCAAGGCATAATATTAAATATTGAGAATGCTCATTGACTTGGAATAAGTTCGGCAGCGGATCACGAAATCTTGGTGATCTTCTCTATCTAATGAATGGGGAGTCTGCTTTGAAATCATCCGCCCTGCACCCACCCCCCGAGTATATGCTTCAACAGGAATCACACAAGGGTAGATTGATACAATAGAAACCTCTGGTAAAATGCCCACCCGTAACCCGGCGGATAAAGTACATTACATAGTCCGTTTTAGGGATTGGGGACTTACCCATTCAGTGACTTTGGCACTGGACGTTCCCAAAATGGGTACTATCGGGTCGGGTGAATTCAATAATTCAATAATAGACGCCCGTTGGCATTCCAGCCTTCCTTCTCCTTTCAGGGCCTACCCGAAAGAGAATCCAGTACTTCTTGGTCGTGAATATCTGAATAGGACGAACCGCCCCGCGGATATCTTTGCTTCGGAACAAAACAATTCGAATTAGTCGGTCAACTGGAATGTGTATTATCCATATAGGGGGTCTTTCAATTGAGAAGATCCGTCGACCTGAGACGAAGAGAAATGTCTATCTATTTTATTTAGTTATTCAGTTAAACCAACGAGTCGTTATTGTAGCAGATAGCAACAACCATTTCATCCAACATGCGTATTTTTGATTTTCCAATGGATTTACATCTTTCATTAATGGAAATTTTTTGATGTAGTGAGTAATAGCTCCGGTTGTTCGCTGTTCAAGAATTCTTGTTTAGGCAGTTCATACCATCCATACATAATGTTTTGATCTAAGATTTCAATTCTTCCATGTTTCAGCAGTAGTTAGTATATTGTTCCATGGAGCTAAGGTCCAAAATATGGAAGAAACAGGTGTTTCCACGACTCTACCGCCCAGTCAATTCTGTTCCACTTAATCCCTGTTTCATGGCCACATATCTTTCCGGCTAAGGAATGGGAAACCTTTCTCTTGTTACATGAATCCAATTTTCATTTCATCCGGGAAAAGCCATCTTTTTCTCAACAATGTCTTTGTCATTTGATCCAATAGCGTTTCGTTAGATAGGAACAGCTTTGATAAATACTGATAACTCTCGGATGGAGTATTAGAACGGAAAAATCCATTAGATAATGAACTGTTGGTTCTAAGCCATCTCTGGCGATGAATCAACAATTCGAAGTGCCTTTCTTGCGTATTCTTGATAAACCAGCGTTTATATAGAGTTGTAGGAAGATCTGTTTGGGAAGTAAGAAGCCCCTTTGGCATCTCTTCATCTACAAAGAATTCTCGATGTGAAAACACAGAGATAAAAGGCGGATCTTTGAATAGGAAAAAGAGTGGATCCGCAGGGTCCCAAACGAATTGGCTTATTCGAAAGAAGCCTTGTTCTTTGGAAGATCTATCTCGTGTCTGGTACTGACTCTGCAAGAACTCCGAATCATTCTCTTGAAGCCCATCCTTTTCATCATAAATGATCCGCTTGCCCTGAAATGACCTGACCCAAT